TGCCCGAAAGTTGGATAGGATGGCCTTTACGTAAGGATTATATTGCCCCAAATTTCTATGAAATACAAGATGCTCTTTGAATGATAAGAAATTAATCTTTCTTCACTTCTATGATTCCAGGTACTCCAGGAATATTTTTACATTTTGTTCGAGATCAAACAGAGTCATTGGACTTTCATTCATATTATAGATGCGCGAAATAAAACAAAATAGGGTTTCATTGATATTCCCCAAAAATTGGGAAGATTTTTTTTTTTTTTTTCAGATGAGCTGGTAAAATGAACCAAAAGAGTTCTTTATCATGAACTTTGTACCGCGCACATCATTTAGAAGGGTTCTAGAAAGTCACGTAGAGGGAAATAAAAAAAATGAAAAGAAAAAAAAAAGAAATGAAAAGAAATGAAAGGGTTTTGGATTCTATTTGTACTGTATCTATCTGAAATGATTTTTTCTATTCCCACTGTTTTACTCTTTTAGACTTTGGGGTTTTCAACCAACTAAAAAAACTTCACTTTTCGGATATGTATGAAGTATTAACATTCTTTTTGAATGAAAGAAAGCACCCTACGAGCAAACAAAAAAGAAGAGGAAACATAATCTAATTTTTTCTTTAACCTATATATGGATTCTATCTATTTTAGAATATTGTATTCTTTACTCATCTACAAAAAATTGGGGCATATCTTTAGACAACCAAAGGGGTATATCGCTAGAGACAAAAATAGATACGTATATATCATGATCTATATCGATTAATTTGTATGAGTATACATTATTATATTAACCACATGTCAGGAACCAGATTTGAACTGGTGACACGAGGATTTTCAGTCCTCTGCTCTACCAACTGAGCTATCCCGACTCTTCCCGGTGCATCATTTCCATATTACTACTACTAAATACTACTAAAAGAAAGGGCGCTTAGGCTATGTCAATTCAATTAAATAGACTAAAAAGCATTACAAAGTCTTACGCAGGCCCTTGAATTTTTTGGATCTTCAAAAATAATACTTTTTTTTTAGTTAATTTTAATTCAAAATAACGATATGGACTGTGAATATTTCAAATAGGAATTCCTTGCTCATAGATGTTCATTTGAGCGTATATCTTATATATTATATATAAGATATATAAGAAGACTTGTGAAAAGAGAGAAACATTTCTCTGCCGATTTTTTTTTGTTTGTGAAAGAGTGAATGAGAAACGTAGCTAATTTTGAATCGCTGAAAAAAAAAAAGGGGGGGGATAAAAAGATAGTTAGAAAGGAAAACCGATCTTTTTTGGGGATAGAGGGACTTGAACCCTCACGATTTCTAAAGTCGACGGATTTTCCTCTTACTATAAATTTCATTGTTGTCGGTATTGACATGTAGAACGGGACTCTATCTTTACTCTCGTCCAATAAGTTAGTTCTTCAAAAGAACTATCAGACCATAGAGTGACTGATTTGATCGGCGAATATTCGATTCTTCCTTCCATTTGGAATCGATTCACAATCCATTTTCAATTTTTCATATACATATAAAATAAAAAATGGATTAGGATCTCATTAATTTTTGCTATTTCAGTACAAATACGTACGTATATAGGTTCATCCTTTCCGGAGTTTCGATAGAAAGATTCCTCGACCAACGCAGTCAACCCTATTCGTTAGAACAGCTTCCATTGAGTCTCTGCACCTATCCTTTTTTTTTCTTTCTGAACCACCTTTTTATGAAAACAGGATTTGGCTCAGGATTGCCCATTTTTAATTCCAGGGTTTCTCTGAATTTGAAAGTTCTCACTTAGTAGGTTTCCATACCAAGGCTCAATCCAATCAAGTCCGTAGCGTCTACCAATTTCGCCATATCCCCCTTTTTCTAGGATCTCTTTGGGATGCCATCTCCTTCTTTCTTTCATTTATGCTGGAGCCATCAAATTCTTTAGATGAAAATTCCTATATAGAAAATATAAAAAATATAGGGGTCTCCTCCTATTTGTTTGTGCTTTTTTTTTTTGTCTATATTCTTTCATCTCTACTATATTCTTTCATCTCTATCAGAGGACCGGCATTTGTTCCAATCAGAAATGATTCTATCATTGATGTATCTGCAATTCAATATGGATGGATATATACCACATATATCCCTCTTTTCCTCTCCATTTTTACGAGATATTTAGAATACTTGAAGGGTCAATTCTTTTTTTTTTTTATCCCCTACTTTTTCGAATTAAACCAGAGGAATGTTTCATTTTGATCTGTATCCTTATCTTTTCCTTAGGGCTGGCCCACTATAACATTATAATTAGAATCTAATTCTTTTACTAAAATACTAAAAGTATACCTAATCCATAGAATATATAACTTTATTTATTTATTTTTTTTTTTATATATTAGAAAATTTAGAATTTCAATTGTTCTCTCATATAAATATATTATTTTATTTTTTTTATGTTATGTAATTTTTATAATTTTATTTATTTTATATATATAAATAGAATTATATATTATTATTATTATTCATTCTATTTAATTCTATTCCATTCTTTCTATATGCATATCTATATTCATTATGAATTATGAATAGTTAACTAGGATCCCACTATTCTATTTTATGAAATTCCTGTGGACAACACAAATTTGTGTTGTTATCTAAGCCTGCTTAGCTCAGAGGTTAGAGCATCGCATTTGTAATGCGATGGTCATCGGTTCGATTCCGATAGTAGGCTTTTCTTTCGTTAGGTTAACTTTTTTTTTTTTTACTTTTACATTTTTACACAATGAATAATGTCTCCTTGAAATCTTATTGAAAAGACTTTTCCCTCGTCTGGTCACTGATCTATATCTATTATCGTGTAAGAACTCCCAACTATGAAAAAAAAAAACTGATTGGAGCAATGAGATCTCTCCCGAACAAATTAGGAAAAGTATCCCTAAACTCTTACTATATATAATCTTACTATATATAATATATAAAATATACAAAAAAGTCTGGATATTGATACAATTCATCTCATTTTTTTTTCTTTTTTGTTGTAGTCTACTTCAGTAGATGTCGCTTTGTTTATCGTTTAGTTCAGTCTTAATTTAGGTTTATTCTATAATTCTATAAAATAAATTTGATAAAAAAAATAAAGGAGTATTTATGTCTCGTTACCGAGGGCCTCGTTTTAAAAAAATACGCCGTCTGGGAGCTTTACCGGGACTTACTAGTAAAAGTCCTACATCCGGAAGTGATCCTCGAAACCAATCGCGTTCCGGGAAAAGATCTCAATATCGTATTCGTCTAGAAGAAAAACAAAAATTGCGTTTTCATTATGGTCTGACAGAGCGACAATTGCTTAAATATGTTCGTATCGCTGGAAAAGCCAAAGGTTCAACAGGTCAGGTTTTACTACAATTACTTGAAATGCGTTTGGATAATATACTTTTTCGATTAGGTATGGCTTCGACCATTCCAGGAGCCCGACAATTAGTTAACCATAGGCATATTTTAGTTAATGGTCGTATAGTGGATATACCAAGTTACCGCTGCAAACCCCGAGATATTATTACGACAAGGGATGAACAAAAATCCATAGCTCTGATTCAAAATTCTCTTGATTCATTCCCACATGAGGAATTGCCAAAACATTTGACTCTTCACTCATCCCAATATAAAGGATTAGTCAATCAAATAATAGATAGTAAGTGGGTTGGTTTAAAAATCAATGAGTTGCTAGTCGTAGAATATTATTCTCGTCAGACTTGAACCTAACTAAAACAACAAGGAACAGGGGTTCGGGTGCTCCTCCCTTTTTCGTCGAAGTAAATTGACTTTAGATGAGAGACTTGATCCGGATTTTTTCCTATCCCATTTAGGTATCAAAAGTGGATCGGGGTCAATTTTCATGCCTTGGCTACCCTTTACCTGTATTTTTGTACTACAGCAATTAGGAATAGCGAATCTATATCAAAGAAAGGTTTAACTGTTAGAATAATAGTATCTATTCGTATTTGATACATTGCGGTTTGTAACGTTCGTAAATTAGATTAGGTGAAGGTACGGAAAGAGAGGGATTCGAACCCTCGGTAAACAAAAGCCTACATAGCAGTTCCAATGCTACGCCTTCAACCACTCGGCCATCTCTCCTACAAAATATTATGATTAAGACCCAGAAAACGAGTGAATATCGAGTCATTTCATTTATAGTATTGCAGTAAGTATAGGTATGGTCAATCAATTATAGAAAAAAAAAAGAAGGATCTTCTTTCGGGGTTCGGGAGATATAAAGGGATATTTTTTTATTGTGAAAACCCATTAAAAACAAAATGAAAAAGAAAAGATATATCTATTCGTGTTTGTTTTGTCAAGACGACGATACGTCTTTTTCTGATATTTATACTGGTACCAGATTAAACACTGAATTGTAACGAATCCCCTGATGGATCTATAGTTTTTTTATATGATTACATTTAGACATGGTTATATTTATACTTAACTATGGTTCCATAGGAATTAAAAAACCCCCTTCCCGTTTAAGATTTATCAACAACAACTCCTTACCCCATGGATCTATTACAATTCCCTGAATTAAACCATGGATTTCTATATTTTGATTGTGTATACACGCTATGCACACTAAAGAAGGTTGTTCTATTTTAATCATAGAATGATTATTTTCCTCCTTGGATCTTAATCCAATCAAAACAAATTTCTCGAGTTATCATAATCTGTATGACAAATTGCTCGATTCTTCAACTTCGATGAAATTGAAATAGTAAGAATTCAGTTCATTGGTATACGAATACATTTGATTTGGGTGAAATCCAACCGGATTCAAATATTTCCTATTGATTCCTGTCACAAAGGAACAACTTTAGTGGAAGGTCCACATCTTTTTTTTTTTTTTAGAATGAGTCTTTTTTTATGTTATTTCGTACTGTACAATTCCTTTGTTTGTGGGATTCTTTTCCCGCGAGAGGTAATGAGAAGAATTATCGAATGGATTGTTAACTATGCCTAGATCGCGGATAAATG